AATAAAATGTTCGATTTTTTAGCATTGAAAAAATTTAGTCATCGATTTAATAGAGCCTTTTGGGCTTTTTTTCGAGGAAACTTTTTAGGGGTATATGACATATATATATATATAATGCGGATGGCTAATTCATATCTCAACTTATTAGTCTGGGCGCTCTCGAACCTTCCTTGCTTTCGGGGTTTGACAAGGAGAACAGGATTTGCTGAGCGTAGGGGGTAAGGGGGTTTGTCGCGCGAAAACCGAGCAAGGGGGCATATATATTAGGGTAAATTGAAGAAATACAAATACGTTATGCACTTGATAGAGTATAATGTAATTCTTAAGTTATGTCTTTTAATCATTAACCTAATTGGGACTTGCAAGGAAATGTACAACCTTGAGATGTTATTTGCGCCTGCACTCTGAAATGTAAGTGAAAGGCTACCAAAAAAAAGAACCCTATGCATATAAAAGAATGCCCGGCATGTGGGGTAATGAGGAGTATGTAATTACACCAAGAATCAGATGCAATTTACCTCTAAATGGGTGGATTATACATGCCATGCCCATGACAGGGGAATCAGATGCAAGGAATAGTTCATAATATACCACCCTCCATAATATGTCCCTGATTCTATCATGCATGATATGCCTTATATGGCAAGGTTGGTGATCTCTTACTGCATTAAGATTATCTTGGTAAATCCTAGTTAGTTAATTCAAGGAAAATGTTGGGTGCGATATTTAGGGGAATAACCTATAACCCAGGTTAAGATAAATCATTTCTGAGGCTTAATAATATGCTTATGCACGTCTTAGACGTTAGTACTTGCTTTTAGGTTAATATAGATGAATGGTGATAATACATATAAAGTCCTAGTATATTGCATATATTTGGTTTATGCACGTCTTAGATGCTAGTACTTGCTTTTAGGTTAAAATAATCGTATGGTGATAATACATAGCTGTATCACACCCTCATAATACAAGTATATTATGTGGGTGTGAGTACACTTCTTGCACTATATGGGGTGCTATACATCGTTATGTAACCATATTGGTCCATCAGAAAATAGTTTAACTTAGAATCCTGGCTTTGGGAGCCAGGGGTGGGAGTTAAAATCTCCTTTTTCTGGGCGCTAGGAGGGGGTTTAACCCTCGATCTTCGGATTACAAGACCGATGCTTTCAAACTAAGCTACTAGGGCAAGCTCATTTCAACGCTTTATTCTCGGCTCAACCTGCGAGCGGGGCGAGGAGGAGGAATAATGCAAAGTACAGGACTGAGGCGATTTGGCCGATGATAATGTATGGGTGTTCTACAGGTATGCCACCAATTCATGTCAGAATAATTATGTCCGCCACCAGGGTTCAGAATAAGAATTGGGTAATCGGCCGGAAGGTTAGTCCTCGTTGTTTTGAGGTGTGTAAGATCGGAACCACCAGTAGTACTAGAATGCTAAACAACAACGCCAGGACCCCGCCTAATTTGTTTGGGATAGACCGCAGGATAGCATAGGCGAATAGGAAGTATCACTCAGGTTGAATGTGTGGTGGGGTAACCAGTGGGTTTGCTGGGGTGAAGTTCTCTGGGTCACCAAGTAGGGTTGGGGAGAACAACGTTAGGGATGTAAGAGCTAACAGCATTAGCACAAAGCCAAGAAGATCTTTGTAGGAGAAGTAGGGGTGGAAGGAGATTTTGTCAGCGTCGGAGTTTAGTCCGGCTGGATTGTTTGACCCCGTTTCATGTAGGAATAGTAAGTGGAGAACGGTCGCACCGGCGATGACGAACGGGAACAGGAAGTGGAAGGCGAAGAATCGGGTCAGTGTTGCGTTATCTACTGAAAAGCCCCCTCAGATTCATTGGACAAGAGTATCACCCATGTAAGGTACTGCTGATAGAAGGTTCGTAATAACGGTGGCACCTCAGAAGGATATTTGACCCCAGGGCAGTACATAGCCCACGAAGGCGGTCATTATAACTAGAAGAAGCAGGACAACCCCGATATTTCAGGTTTCCTTGTATAGGTAGGAGCCGTAGTAAAGACCACGGGCGATGTGCATATAAATACAGATGAAGAAAAATGATGCCCCGTTGGCATGTATATTTCGGATAAGTCAACCGTAGTTAACGTCACGGCAAATGTGTGTGACGGATGAAAATGCGGTTGAGATGTCAGAGGTATAATGTATGGCTAAGAATAATCCGGTTAGGATTTGAGTAATTAAGCACAATCCGAGCAGGGACCCGAAGTTTCACATTGCTGAGATATTTGATGGTGTTGGAAGGTCAACTAATGCGCCATTAGCGATTTTTATTAGTGGGTGGGTTTTTCGTAGGCTTGCCATTATTGTTCCTGTAGTTGAATTACAACGGTGGTTCTTCAAGTCACTAGTCTCGGTTAAAGTCTGAGCGGGAACCATGACTTATTTCGTGTCTTTGTTATTAATAGCCTTAATTATAGGATTGATTGCTGTTGCCTCTAATCCTACACCTTATTTTGCTGCCTTAGGGTTGATAGTGGCAGCTGGGGTTGGGTGTGGGGTGTTGATTGGCAGTGGAGGGCCTTTCTTGTCTTTAGTTCTCTTCTTAATCTACCTGGGGGGAATGCTCGTGGTATTTGCTTACTCGGCGGCGCTGGCTGCTGAGCCTTTTCCGGAGGCGTGAGGGAGTCGTTCGGTAATAGGGTACGTTTTGGTGTACGTGCTAGGGGTGGCTGTAATAGGGGGATTATTTTGAGGGGGGTGACATGAGGGTTCCTGAGCAGCCATTGATGAATTAAAAGAGTTCTCCGTTTTACGAGGGGATGTTGGGGGTGTAGCCATGATATATTCCTTTGGGGGGATAATATTAGTTATTTGTGCTTGGGTGCTACTTCTTACTTTACTCGTAGTTCTAGAATTAACTCGGGGTCTAAGTCGTGGGACCCTTCGGGCGGTCTAAATAAGAATTACGGCAACTGCTAAAGTTATAGTTAAGAGGAAAATGGTTAAAAACTTTTTAATTGTTCCTCGTGAAAGGTTGCTTATTGCTTGCGCTAGCATCATTTGGGTGAGGGCAATTGATTGTGGGCCCGCAATATGAAGTCAGGTTTGGTCAAGTTTAGTGGCAGTTGATCGCCCCAGGACCAGGCTAGCTTTAGGGGAGAGTCGGTGTATCAACGAAGGGAAATAGCCTAGCATATTAGAGAAGTGGTGAGGGGAGTTCTTATAGGCCGTCTTGTAAGGGTTGTTGGTCTTGGCTGCAAGTTCCATAGCCACAAGAAGGCCGGTAATGGCCGCCAATAAGGCTGCCACTTTTAGTATTATAGGCATGGTCATAACTGGTGTTTTCATGGGTAGGAAGTTGCATGTAATGACAAGGCCCGCAATAATGCTTCCTCAGGCAAGCCGCTTAATGGGTTGGACCATAAGTGGGTTATCTTCACTAATAGGGGATAGTGTGAGGAACCGGGGAGAGCCTATGGTTACAAAATAGACGACCCGGAAACTATAAACAGCAGTGAAAGATGTGGCAATGAGTGTCAGGATAAGGGCCCAGGCGTTAAGGTAGGAGGTATTGAGGGCTTCAATAATAGCGTCCTTCGAGAAGAATCCGGCGAGGAATGGGGTGCCTGCTAGTGCTAGGCTTCCGATTGTGAGGCAGGTTGAGGTAATAGGCAAAAGTTTGTGGAGGCCGCCCATCTTACGAATATCTTGCTCATCATTTAGGCTGTGAATAATAGACCCAGAGCAAAGGAAAAGTATAGCTTTGAAGAATGCATGTGTGCAGATATGGAGGAATGCTAATTGTGGTTGATTTAGTCCGATGGTGACTATTATAAGCCCAAGCTGGCTTGATGTTGAGAAAGCGACAATTTTTTTAATGTCATTTTGGGTAAGTGCGCAAGTGGCTGTATAAAGGGTAGTAAGCGCTCCTAAACATAAGCAGCTTGATAGTGCTAGTTGATTATTTTCTATTAATGGGTGAAGGCGAATTAGTAGGAAGATACCTGCAACTACCATAGTGCTGGAGTGTAGCAGTGCAGACACTGGCGTCGGGCCCTCTATGGCTGATGGAAGTCATGGATGAAGGCCGAATTGGGCCGACTTTCCTGCTGCCGCGAGAATTAGTGCAATTAATGGGGTTGTTATGTCATAGTTTTTTGACAGAGCAAAAATTTGTTGTATCTCCCAAGAGTTAAGATTTATGGCAAACCAGGCCATGGCTAGAATTAACCCGATATCCCCAACACGGTTATAAATCACTGCTTGGAGGCTTGCGGTGTTGGCATCCGCCCGGCCGTGTCACCAGCCAATGAGTAGGAAAGATATAATGCCAACTCCCTCTCAGCCAATGAATAATTGAAATAAATTATTAGCTGTAACAAGAATGATTATGGCTACTAAGAATAGCAGTAAGTATTTAAAGAACCGGTTCATATTAGGGTCGGAGTGTATATATCACAGTGCAAATTCTAAAATAGATCAGGTTACAAAAAGGGCAATGGGGGTGAAAATAAGGGAGTAGTGATCAAACTTAAAGCTAATATTTACATCAAATATTTGTGTGTTTATTCACTGTCAGTTTGTGGTAATATTCTCTGCTCCTTGAGACAGGTGAATCGTTAGGGGCAGTAGGCTTACAAAGAATGCAGTGCTAACGGCGGCTTTTACGTAAGTATCCGCTCAACTTGGTGCTTGAGGCTTTGGAGTTAGTGTTGTAAGTAAAGGGAGGACAAGGATTGTAAGGATTAAAAGGAATGAGGAGGATATGACTAGGGCTGTTGAGGTCATAGCTTCCGCTTGGATTTGCACCAAGAGTTTTTGGTTCCTAAGACCAACGGATGAGCTGTTATCCTTCAGAAGCGCAAAGAAGCCGAGGATTTCAACCTCGGGGCATAAGTATTAGCAGCACTTATTGATTCCTATCCTTCCTTGGTGAGTAAGGGGTTTTTAACCCCTGTCTTCAGAATCACAATCTGATGTCTTGATTAAACTATACTTACTAGTAGCACCATCCTCATATAACTTCTGGTTTTGCTACGAGGAGAATTACCGGAATAAGGTGAAGAGCCATTAGTAAATGTTCTCGGGTGTGGAAGGGTGAAAGTTTTACAATGTGGTGTGGTGTCGGCCCACGTTGAGATATTAAGAACATGTAAAGGGAATAGGCTGCGGTAATTAGCGTACCTAGTCCGGTAAGTGCAATGGTTCAGGGGGATCAGCTAAAGAGAGTTGTGATGATTATGAGCTCTCCTATGAGATTGGGAAGTGGGGGTAGTGCCAGGTTGGCTAGATTTGCAACGAATCATCAAACAGCTGTTAGTGGGAAAATGACTTGTAAGCCTCGAGCAAGGACTATGGTTCGACTATGGGTTCGTTCGTAAGCTGTATTAGCTAAGCAGAATAGCATTGAGGATACTAGGCCGTGGGCAATCATAAGGATAATTGCCCCTGAGAACCCTCATGGGGTCTGGATTAGAATCCCCCCTGCTACAAGGCCTATATGACTTACAGAGGAGTAAGCAATTAGTGACTTAAGATCCGTCTGCCGTAAACAAATAGACCCGGTCATAATAATGCCTCAAAGTGCCAAAATAATAAAAGGGTAGATTAGTTCTTTAGAGAGAGGGTCTAGCATAATTATCATACGCATTATACCGTATCCTCCGAGTTTTAGTAAAATTGCTGCCAGAACCATTGATCCTGCTACGGGAGCTTCTACGTGTGCTTTTGGCAGTCATAGATGTACACCATAAAGAGGTATCTTTACTAGGAAGGCAATTAAGCAGCCTGCTCATCAGATCTTATGACTCCAGGAACCTACTAGTGTGGGGGGTGCATATTGAATAATCAACAAGGACAGGGTTCCTGTGTATTGTTGAAGGAGAAGAAGGGCTACCAATAGGGGTAGAGACCCGGCTAGTGTATAAAATAAGAAGTAAGTGCCTGCGCTGAGGCGTTCGGTTTGATTTCCTCAGCGGGTAATAATGATAAGGGTAGGGATGAGAGTCGCCTCAAATATAATATAAAACATGATAATTTCTGTGGCGCCGAAGGCCATAATTAGAAAAGCCTGCAGTGAGGCGAGAAGCGTAATGTATAGGCGTTGACGTGCAATGGGTTCAGGGTTAATGTGGTTTTGGCTGGCCAAAATTATTAAGGGGAGGAGCCAGCAAGTTAAGACTAGGAGAGGCGTTGACAAGGGGTCTGTGGCTAAGTAGGCGTTGGACGAAGTTCAACCGGCTTCTGAGGTACAGTTAAACCATGTGAGGCTTATAAGGGCAATTAAAAGGCCATGGGTGGCGGTAGCTGTTCACAGCCACTTTGGAGAGGCCAGTCAAATTGTTGGAAATATCATAATTGTGGGGATCAAAACTTTTAGCATTGTAGAAGATTAAGGTTTTGCAAGCGGTCAGTGCCGTGGGTCCGGGCTGTGGCTACTAAGAGTGCAAGGCCCGTACTTGCTTCACAAGCAGAAAAAGCCAGCAGTAGCATAGGGGCAGTAGAGAAGCTTGTTGACTCGAACTGCAGTGTTCATAGGGCTAGTGCAATAAATAGGGACAATATTATGCCTTCTAAGCATAGCAGTGCGGAGAGTAGATGTGTACGATGAAATGCTAATCCCATAAGCCCTAAAATAAATGCTGAGGTAAAGCTAAAGTGTACTGGTGTCATAAGGGGGCCGTGGATTTAAACCACAATTTTCTGAGCCGAAATCAGAGGTCTTTCTTAGACTAGCCCCCTATTCTGCTCATTCTAGGCCTCCTTGGGTCCACTCGTAAATAAGCCCAAGGGTTAATAGGATTAAGACTGTGGTGGCCCAAAAGAATGTTCCGGTTGGGCTATGGAGTTGATCCCCTCATGGTAGAGGTAGAAGGAGGGCAATTTCTAGGTCAAACAAAAGAAATAGGATTGCTACCAGAAAAAATCGTAGGGAAAATGGTAGTCGGGCTGATCCTAATGGGTCAAATCCGCATTCATAAGGGGAGAGTTTCTCCGCATCTGGGTTCATTTGCGGCAATCAGAAAGATACAATTGCCAGGATAGATGATAGGGCTATAGCAATAAAAATAGTTGTAATTAAGTTCATTATCTTTCCTTGGGGTCTAACCAAGACTAAATGATTGGAAGTCACTTGTACAAACTTTAATACTAGAAAGATATGAGCCTCATCAATAGATTGACACGTAAAGGAATAATCATACTACGTCTACAAAGTGTCAGTATCAAGCAGCGGCTTCAAAGCCGAAGTGGTGTTCTGATGTAAAATGGTATTGAACTTGGCGGAGAAGACAGACGGCTAAGAAGGTTGAGCCAATAATGACATGTAATCCGTGGAATCCTGTGGCTACAAAGAATGTTGAGCCATACACTCCGTCTGCAATTGTGAAAGGTGCTTCATAATATTCCATTGCTTGGAGGGCAGTAAAATAGAACCCGAGCAGAATAGTAAGTGTAAGGGATTGAATGGCTTGCTTTCGTTCGCCCTCTATAATACTGTGATGGGCTCATGTTACTGTTACCCCTGATGCTAACAATACAGCCGTATTGAGTAGGGGTACTTCGAAGGGGTCTAATGTGGTAATTCCAGTAGGGGGTCAACATCCGCCTAGCTCAGGCGTTGGGGCCAGGCTCGAGTGGTAGAAGGCCCAAAAGAAGCCTAGGAAGAAGAACACTTCGGAAGTAATAAATAGAATTATTCCGTACCGTAACCCCTTTTGTACTGGGGGTGTGTGGTGACCTTGGAAGGTCCCCTCTCGAATAACATCACGTCATCATTGAAATATTGTAAGAAGCAACAGAATTAATCCAAGAGTCATTAGTGCTACTGAATGAAAGTGGAACCAGATTGCTAGGCCGGATGTCATTAGTAAGGCACCGACGGCTCCGGTTAGTGGTCATGGGCTAGGATCAACCATATGATATGCATGCGCTTGGTGGGCCATTAAACGTTTTCCTGTATGTAGAGGCTTAGGAGTAGCACAAACACATAGGCTTGAATTATGGCTACTGCAACTTCTAGAAGCGTTAAGAGGAAGAGGACAGCAGCTGTAAGGATTGCTACGGTTGGCATTATAGGTAGTAGTACAAATACGGCCGTAGCGATAAGTTGAATAAGAAGATGACCTGCAGTCAAGTTGGCTGTAAGTCGAACCCCTAAGGCCAGTGGTCGAATTAATAGACTAATTGTTTCGATAATGATTAGTACAGGAATTAAAGGGATAGGGGTTCCTTCGGGTAGAAGGTGTCCGAGAGCAACTGTTGGTTGGTTTCGCATGCCAATAATTACTGTAGCAAGCCACAGTGGCACAGCAAGTCCCATGTTCAATGATAATTGTGTTGTAGGGGTGAAAGTATACGGTAGGAGGCCTAACATATTAATAGTAATAAGGAATACTATTAGTGAGGTTAATATTAGGGCTCATTTATGTCCTCCAACATTTAAAGGTATTAGCAATTGATTAGTGAAGCGGTTAATAAATCAGGCTTGAAGTGTAGTGAGTCGGCTATTTACTCAACGAGATGAGGGGGTAGGGAACATTACTCATGGGAGTGCGATTGCAACGGCGATGAGTGGGATTCCTAGGAAAGAGGGGCTTGCAAATTGATCAAAGAAGCTTGTTATCATGGTCAGTTTCAGGAGTCAGTTTTATGTTTTTCTTCATTTATTGGGGTTGGTTCATTAGGTGTTAAATGACCTAAAACTTTGGTTGGGATAATGGTAAGAAAAATGAATCATGAAAATACTAGAATTGCGAATCAGGGGATAGGGTTGAGCTGAGGCATGTCACTAGAGGTGGTCGGTAGGCACCAAACTTTGGCTTAAAAGGCCAACGCTTTGTCCAATAATTAGCTTCCTAGTGAGGCGTCTTCTAGTATTAATGTGGATCAGCTCTCAAAATGTTTAAGTGGAACGGCTTCAACTACAATAGGCATAAAGCTGTGGTTGGCGCCACAAATCTCAGAGCATTGTCCATAAAATACACCTGGGCGTGAGGCAATAAAAGCAGTTTGATTTAATCGTCCGGGCACCGCGTCTATTTTTACCCCGAGGGATGGGATGGCTCAGGAGTGTAATACGTCTTCAGCGGATACTAGAACACGAATTGGTGACTCCATCGGAACCACTATTCGGTGGTCCGTTTCTAGAAGTCGAAATTGCCCTGGTGTGAGGTCTTGAGTCGGAATTATATATGAGTCGAATCCTAGGTCTTCATAGTCTGTATATTCATAGCTTCAGTATCATTGGTGTCCTATAGCTTTAATCGTTAAGTGGGGATCATTAACCTCGTCTATAAGATATAAAATTCGAAGGGAAGGAAGAGCAATTAGAACTAGAATAACTGCTGGTAAAACCGTTCATACAATTTCGATTTCTTGGGAATCTAAGATATATTTGTTGGTAAGTTTGGTTGAAACTATTGCGACAATAATGTAGAGTACTATTGTGCTAATTAAAAATACAATTATTAGGGCGTGATCATGGAAGTGAAGAAGTTCTTCTATAACGGGTGATGCCGCGTCTTGGAATCCTAGTTGTGTGGGGTGTGCCATTAAATTTAAGACATGCAGGAGTTTAACCTGTAATTTCACCTCGACAAGGTAATGTAATATGCATATTTTACTAATGTCTCTAAAAGAAAGTGACAGAGTGGTTATGTGACTGGCTTGAAACCAGTACATGGGGGTTCAATTCCTCCCTTTCTCGTTAGTTTGATTGAACTTGGACAAATGCTGGTTCCTCAAATGTATGGTATGGTGGAGGGCAGCCGTGTAGTCACTCTACATTTGTTATAGTTAGTTCTACTGAAGACACTTCTCGTTTGGCGGCGAAGGCTTCTCATAAAATAAATAGAAACATAATTACCGCCACAAGTGAGATGAGTGAGCCAATGGATGATACGGTGTTCCATAGGGCATATGCATCGGGGTAATCAGAATACCGTCGTGGTATTCCTGCTAGGCCCAGGAAGTGTTGTGGGAAGAACGTGAGGTTAACACCAATGAACATTACGGCAAAGTGGATTTTTGTTCAAGTATCATTTAAGGTATATCCTGAGAACAGTGGGAATCAGTGAACAAATGCCGCTATAATAGCAAATACAGCCCCTATTGATAGTACATAGTGGAAGTGGGCGACAACATAATATGTGTCATGGAGAACAATATCAAGTGATGAATTGGCGAGAACAATTCCTGTTAATCCCCCTACTGTGAAGAGGAAAATAAAGCCTAGGGCTCATAGTATAGGGGTTTCCCATTTGATTGAGCCCCCATGGAGTGTAGCAAGTCAGCTAAACACTTTTACACCAGTTGGGATGGCAATAATTATTGTCGCAGACGTAAAATAGGCACGGGTGTCTACGTCTATTCCAACAGTAAACATGTGATGGGCTCAAACAATAAATCCTAGGAGGCCAATGGCCATCATAGCTCAGACTATTCCCATGTAGCCGAACGGTTCTTTTTTGCCTGCATAATAGGCTACAACATGTGAAATAATTCCAAACCCAGGTAAAATAAGAATGTAAACCTCTGGATGACCAAAAAATCAGAATAGATGTTGGTACAGAATAGGATCACCTCCCCCTGCCGGGTCAAAGAATGTGGTGTTTAAGTTACGGTCGGTGAGAAGTATAGTAATTCCGGCAGCTAGGACGGGCAGTGACAGGAGTAAGAGAACGGCAGTTACAAGTACGGCCCATACGAAGAGGGGTGTTTGATATTGAGAGATTGCTGGAGGTTTCATATTAATAATTGTGGTAATGAAATTTACTGCCCCTAGAATTGAGGATACACCTGCCAGGTGGAGGGAGAAAATTGTAAGGTCCACTGACGCCCCTGCGTGGGCAAGATTACCTGAAAGTGGGGGGTAAACAGTTCATCCTGTACCAGCCCCGGCTTCAACACCAGAAGAGGCTAATAGTAAGAGGAATGATGGGGGAAGAAGTCAGAAGCTTATGTTATTTATTCGTGGAAATGCTATATCAGGCGCCCCAATCATTAGAGGAACAAGTCAGTTTCCGAATCCACCAATAAGAATTGGCATTACTATAAAGAAAATTATTACAAAGGCGTGAGCAGTAACAATAACGTTATAGATTTGATCATCACCTAGGAGTGAGCCAGGTTGACTTAGTTCAGCTCGAATAAGGAGGCTTAAAGCGGTTCCCACTATTCCGGCTCAGGCACCAAATACTAGATAAAGGGTACCAATGTCTTTGTGGTTTGTAGAAAAGAATCAGCGTGTAATTGCCACAGGTAGGGTAGCCGAGTGCCCAGGCGGTGGGTTGTAGCCCCGAAGACAGAGGTTTAAGTCCTCTTCCTATCAAGCCCCGTGGTGGAGTGACCACGTTGGATTGCAAATCCAGAGACGCAGAGTAATAGCCTGCCGGGGCTTTCCCGCCTTACCCGGCAAACGGCGGGAAAGTAGATGGATGCTCGCTGGCTTGAGCGCTTAGCTGTTAACTAAGAGTTTGTAGGATCGAGGCCTTCCCATCTAGAAAGGCCTTAGTTTAACAAAGACATCTGATTTGCATTCAGAAGATGCAAGATAAACTCTTGTAGGTCTTATCAGGGGCTAGAAGATTTTCACTTCTGCTTAGAGCTTTGAAGGCTCTCGGTCTTGTACTATCCTAAGCCCCTAAACAACGAGCGTTATAACAGCAGGGGTGAGGGGCAAAAGGCCCAGGGCCATTACTGTTGATAGTGCCAGAAGAGCGGAGGCCTGAGTGGTCTGAGTCCGCCAGGGGGTGGTCGAGGTCACAGTATTGGGGGAGATGGTAAGAGTTATCGCGTAGCAGAGGCGCAAATAAAAGTAGAGGCTAATCAGGGCGGCAAGAGCCATTACGGTTGCAGTGAGGGGGAGGCCCTGCTTCGCTAACTCTTGCAAAATTAATCACTTTGGTATAAATCCGGTAAGTGGGGGAAGACCCCCTAAAGATAGTAGTACAAGGGCGGCCGTCGCTGTTAAGAGTGGGCTCTTTGATCATGTGGTTGCAAGGGTGCCAACTTTTGTAGTATAGGAAAGCTTGAGAGTCAGAAACGCCGCGGATGTTATTAAAATATATATCAGGAGTGCAAGAAGGGTAAGCTGGGGGGCATATTGAAGAACAATAACTATTCAGCCCATATGCGCGATTGAGGAGTAGGCTAAGACTTTCCGTAGCTGGGTCTGATTCAACCCGCCTCAGCCGCCCACTAAGGTAGATGTAAGGCCAAGGGCCGTAAGTAGGAGTGGGTCAAAAGCCTGGGCTGTTTGAATGATCAGTGCAAGGGGGGCAAGTTTTTGCCAGGTAGAGAGGATCAACCCGGTTAACAGGTCTAACCCCTGCAGCACTTCGGGCATCCAGAAATGTATAGGCGCTAGTCCAATTTTAAGTGCTAGGGCGGCAAGAATTATTGCGGTGGCAATCGGGTTCGACATACTTGTTATGTCTCATGTCCCCGTAATCCATGCATTAGTTGTGCTTGCAAAAAGGATTACGGCGGCTGCAGTGGCCTGGGTAAGAAAATACTTAGTGGTGGCTTCTACTGCGCGGGGGTGGTGATGCTGTGCTATCAAAGGAACAATTGCCAAAGTATTAATTTCTAGCCCTATTCAGGCTAGCAATCAATGGGAGCTGGCAAAGGTGAGAGTAGTCCCTAGGCCAAGGCTGGATAACAATGTAGCTAATACGTAAGGGTTCATTGATGGGGGAGGGATTCTAACCGTCATGTTCGGGGTATGGGCCCGAAAGCTTATTTAGCTGACCCCATCATAGAAAGTGGTGTAGAGGAAGCACTAAGAGTTTTGATCTCTTGGGCATGGGTTCGACCCCCTTCTTTCTAAGAACTGAGGGGATTTTAACCCCTGTAAGCCACTCTATCAAAGTGGTCCCTGGGTACTCGGGCACAGTTCCCTAGCTATAGCTGAGGGGGAAGGCCCGCCAGTGCAATAGGGAGGGAAACATGTCATAATACAAGAGCTAGTGTCAGGGGAAGGAAATTCTTCCATACTAAGTGCATGAGTTGATCATATCGAAATCGTGGGTAAGAGGCCCGTACCCATAGAAATAAGACAGATAGAAGTGCGGCCTTGATCATAAGGCCAACCGTGGTCAGTTCAGGGATAGCTGGAAAATACGATGTCCCTAGAAACAGCACGGCAGAGAGGGTATTTATTAACAAGATGTTGGCGTATTCGGCGAGGAAGAATAAGGCAAAAGGACCTCCTGCATACTCTACATTGAAGCCGGAGACAAGCTCTGACTCACCTTCTGTTAGGTCAAAAGGTGCTCGATTGGTCTCTGCAAGAGTTGAGATATATCACATGGCGGCTAGTGGCCATGCAGGGATCAAGAGCCATACGCTCTCCTGAGCTGTATTAAACGTCTGAAGAGTGTACCCGCCAGAAAAGATAATTACCGAGAGCAGGATGAGTCCAAGGCTCACTTCATAAGAAATTGTCTGGGCAACTGCTCGTAGGGCCCCGATGAGTGCGTATTTCGAATTTGAGGCCCAGCCTGAGCCAAGAATAGAGTATACCGCAAGGCTTGATAACGCTAAGATAAACAGAACACCTAAGTTAAGGTTAATGACTGGGTGAGGTATAGGTATAGGTGCTCAAAGAGTGAGAGCAAGGGTGAGTGCAAGGATAGGGGTGGCTAGAAACAAGAACGGTGAGGATGTGGATGGGCGAACGGGTTCTTTAATAAACAACTTAACCCCATCGGCGATAGGCTGCAGCAAACCGTAAGGTCCGACTACATTGGGCCCCTTTCGCAACTGTATGTATCCTAATACCTTTCGCTCAAGCAGGGTTAAAAATGCTACGGCTAGTAACACGGGGACAATATAGGCAAGTGGGTTAATTAGGTGGGTCATCAAGGCGTTAAGCATAAACTGGGGAGAGGATTTGAACCTCTGGTTTTAAGGGCTTAGGCCTTACGCAATTTACCATGCTCTGCCACCCCAGTATGCCCTTATCTTGAGCGGCAGGGGTTTTGGCCCTCCCTTATTTAATTTATTTGTTTTCATGAATTAGGGGTGGGGCATGCGTCAAGCATAGGCCCCTCTTTTCCGATCCTTTCGTACTAGGAAAAGTAGCGTTACAGATAGAAACTGACCTGGATTGCTCCGGTCTGAACTCAGATCACGTAGGACTTTAATCGTTGAACAAACGAACCCTTAATAGCGGCTACACCACCAGGATGTCCTGATCCAACATCGAGGTCGTAAACCCCCTCGTCGATATGGGCTCTGGGAGAGGATTGCGCTGTTATCCCTAGGGTAACTTGGTCCGTTGATCGGCCTTTTAGCCGGATCATTATTGGTCAGATGTTCTGCGGCTCTAAGATGTCTCTTTTGGCTTTAGGGGTCTCAGCCCAGTCCACTCGGAGGCTTGCTTTTCCTCCGCGGTCGCCCCAACCGAAGGTAAAACTTCACGGCCATTAAGTTCTTGCTTTTTAGGAAGTTGTTTAACGTGGCTGAATTTTGTACCTTAAGCTCCAAAGGGTCTTCTCGTCTTGTAGTATTATACCCGCTTCTGCACGGATAGATCAATTTCACTGACTGGAAGGGGGAGACAGTTAAGCCCTCGTCTAGCCATTCATACAGGTCTCTATTTAAAAGACAAGTGATTGCGCTACCTTTGCACGGTCAATATACCGCGGCCGTTGAACCCGTAGTCACTGGGCAGGCTGGACCTCCTATACTTCATGCTGCAGGAGGCGATGTTTTTGGTAAACAGGCGAGGCTTGTGTTTGCCGAGTTCCTTCCCCTTCTTTTAGTCTTTCCTTTCAAATGCCACTCCAGTGTGGGATTAACGATCAATTAGTTGTGAGTTCTTCTTGAGGTTTTTATTATTCACAATGCCCTCTTTGGTTGGGCTCGTTAAATTCCAGTGGGTAGTCCGATCTGGTTTACACTTGTGGCGGGAGAAGATCAAGTCTTCTTGTTACTCATTTTAGCATAGTCTCACCCATGCGGGCATGGGTCGGCCTAATATAGTTAGGGGAGTAAGATTTTCTTACCGGGATAATAAACTACTTTCTGTCCGAGCTTTAACGCTTTCTGCTTAGATGGCTGCTTTCAGGCCCACTAGAACAGTATGTCTTATTTATTATGATCTTTATCCTCCTGTGAAGGTTGTATCCTTTGTTAAAGGGGCTGTACCCCCTTCAACTAACTCTCGTACATTTCCATTTGTCTTGATGATATGCTTCTTGATGAAGGGTATGCGAGGCTGAACTTCTATTCACTTCTTAGGCAACCAGCTATCACCAGGTTCGGTAGGTCTGTCACTTCTACCCGGAGCTCTTCCCACTCTTTTGCCACAGAGACGGGTTAGCCCTAAATATATAGGCTGTCTCGGGGTAGCTCACCTGGTTTCGGGGTATCAAACTAAAGATCTCTTCGCTTGAGGATACTGGCTAAATCATGATGCAAAAGGTACAAGGCTTAGTCTTTGTTTTTTAGTGCTTATATGGGTTGTTTCATTTCTCTTTCAGCTTTCCCTTGCGGTACTCTTTCTATTGCTTTAGGTGAACCTTTTCTGTCTCCCATACTCAGGTAAAAAAATGGTTTAGTTTATAGGGTGGGGCCTTGTTTTGTTATAAATATTGTTGAGTTATACTGGTAATTAAGCTAGCTGGTTGGCTCAGGGCGACCCAATTTGCATGGATGTCTTCTCGGTGTAAGTGAGATGCTTAACTAGCTCAGCCACGCCCTGAGTTTCATCCAAGTGCACCTTCCGGTACACTTACCATGTTACGACTTGCCTCCCCTTGTCAGAGCTTTGGTGTTAGGTAACTTTATTGCATTTTGACAGGGGAGAGTGACGGGCGGTGTGTACGCGTCTCAGAGCCAGGTTCAAAAGGACACGCTGCTTCCTTTTTACTACTAAATCCTCCTTCAAGCACTATTTCATGTTGCATGTCCGTAGTGTTCTATTATAGAAAATGTAGCCCATTTCTTCCCGCTTCGTACGCTACACCTCGACCTGACGTTCTGGGTTGTGCCCATTTTGCTTACTTTTATTGCCTTCACAGGGTAAGCTGACGACGGCGGTATATAGGCTGGGATGGCTAGAAGCGGTGAGGTTCAACGGGGGTTATCGGTTCTAGAACAGGCTCCTCTAGGGGGGTCTGAGGCACCGTCAGGTCCTTTGGGTTTCAAGCTAATGCTCGTAGTACCCGGGCGGACGTCTAATTGTAGTTGGACGTCTGGGTTTAGGACTGAGCATAGTGGGGTATCTAATCCCAGTTTGTTTCTCAGTTTTCGTGGGGTCAGGTGGACTTTCTTAAAGTTACTTTCGTATATTGGGCTTCGGACTCCTAGAAGCGTATGACAGCCAAAGGGCCATTCGACTTTATTAGTTTACTATCCTTAACCACTCTTTACGCCGTTGTATTATCAACTAGGGCCTCTCGTTTAACCGCGGTGGCTGGCACGAGTTTTACCGGCCCTCTTAGCTCTGACTGAGTCAAGTTTTCACTTATGGCTTAATATTTATCACTGCTGAATTCCCTTGGGGGTGTGGCTAGGCCTGGCGTCTTGGGCTAAAGGTTTGTGCCTGATGCCTGCTCCTCGTCCCCGGGCAGGGGATTAAGGGCTTACTCACGGGGCTGCGGAGACTTGCATGTGTAAGTTGGGCTAGAGCTGATAGTAAGGTCGGGACCATGCCTTTGTGCATGCGGAGCTTCTCAGGGCCCATCTTAACATCTTCAGTGTTATGCTTTGTATTAAGCTACGCTAGC